CTTGTTAACCCAATAAGGCGCAGTTACAGCTACATTGGATAGGGAAAGGGTTGAAGTTGCGAAATCAGGCATAGGGTGTACGAATAGCACTGATCGTAGACCATCCAGATGCTTATGGGGCAGAACAGACCGATTGATTAGTTCCCGTGATCGTAGATCCACTTTAGCTAATGCAACTCGGGAAGAAGCTGCTAAGATCCCGTCGCTTACAAATGCTCCAGCGTGAAATAAAGACTTTTTTAGGTACAGGGATCAATTCGTACAATAGTGCGAGGACGGAAAAGAAAACGACCTTTAGTAAGAGTATCGGATGATGGAAAGACCAATTCTATAAGCTGGGGAAGAGCCCTAACTAGGAGGCTTCTAGCTTACCATCTATAGTAGGCCTCGAAACCTTTCCATATATTCTTCTACTCCAGGTGAAATACCATCATCAAGGGGGAGCCTGAAGTATGAAGAGGAATCAACAACAGAAGGTGAAACCAGCGGATGGCTTCGAATAAGGCAATGAAATAGGTGCATGCCATCTGAAGGATGAGTACCAGTGGATAGAGAAGGTAATTCCAGTTCCACTATCGGATTCTGGGGCATGAAGCCTTTACAAGGTTTATTATGCTCGCAAGAGATGAAGGAAGCTCACCACTGAGCTCATTAGAACTCAAATCTAAATGAGTCAGCCCTTTCAAGTTCCCAAAACTTGTTGGTACTGGACCAGATCAATTCTTATTACTAGTAACGTTCAGCTTTACCAAACTGCTCAAACGCCCCATTCAGGGATGGTGCCAGAAAGAAAGCTGATTCTTTCCCAGATACATGAAGCTTAAGCGAATCGCCAAACTCCGGAGGAATGAGACCAGTAAGCAAATTCCCAGATAAATCCAACGTTGTAAGATTTGTCAGGCGAGAGAGTGATCTTGGAATTGATCCAGAAAGCATGTTATTGCTTATCAAAAGATCTACCACGACCACACAGTTCCCCAGGTATGGTCCCAGACATGTAAGACAGATCAAAAACTCCACGATGTTGAACGTAGCTCAGATCAGGTATATTAACCTGAGAAAAAGACAAAGATGACTTGGAAGGAATCGACCCGGATAGATTATTATGAGAAAGAACTAGGCATTGTAGTTGAGCCAAGTCAGCAAGATTCTCTGGTATAGGCCCATTAAGATTGTGATTTCCAAGGTCCAATGTGTATTCAATAGCAGGTTCAACTACTATTACAGCTCGTACAACCTTGAGTAATCTGTGTATCTCAACTAGTGAAATAAGTTACTTGCCTAGTGCTACTCCTCCTCCACAGAAGACTTGCTAGAATAGCTTGCATGGAGAGCTACCACCTTTCTCTCTTGACTTTGCTTCGGGTAAACTAACTTTCTTTAGTCTCTATCCTTCTACTAGCCGACTAGGAGTTAGAAAAGCCTGACTTCACGCTTACAGGGTACTAAGATTCACTGCTTTTATCCTCTAGCCACAGACATACTTGACTACCACAGACCTCCTTTACTACTTGAACTATCAAGCCAATTAGTAATGGTAACACAGGCTCCTTGTCCGGCTGGGAAGGATCTATACACCAATATGCTCGAGAGGAAGTACTGCACTGCCTGGACAGCTAAAGGATGAACTCTAAAGTTTCCTATTGGATAAGATAGAGCTAATTCTGTATTACCCTCAAATCAAATAAAGGGGATTTTTCTACATCAAGAGAAGGTGGTTTAAAGAATAATGCCAGCTGGGACAGATCTTATTTGAAAGAAAGTTACGTTGGCTTGTAGGACTGTGCTACTGGACTGGGTTGGCTACTCTCTGTGATCCCAGCTGCTATTATCAGATAGCTAGGACTGATTCTACAGCTCCTTCACACAGGGTACGGAGGGGGGATACCTAAAGAGAAAGTTTAGAGTTCTTACTTCCAGCCTTCGTTGCTTCACTCTCCTAGGAAGGACTTTACCTCTCTATCTTATAGATGTAATAGGATTTTTCTTCCTCTTAGAGCTTTCCCTCATATTACAGTACTAGAGGCATGGAGGATGAAAGGAAGGAATGAAAACCTTACTTACTCCCCTATACCTGAAGGACATATCAAAGAGGATATAACCGTAAAATAGAAAGAAAAACTTGAGGCTGGTTGAGTGAAATACGGCATGAAACCAATACTAGAAGAGTAAGGAGGAAGCATTAGAAGAAAGGGTTCCTCCCTCATAGCACAGTCCTATGGCTTCTTAGAGAGGGGTAAAGGCACTCATAGCAAGATTCAAAACTGCAAACAGAAGACTTTAATCACTGGAAGGAAGCTAGGCAGGAGCCATTCAAAGCTTCGAGTTACCTCAGCTTGAGAGCGCTAGATAGAAGGAGTTATAATGCATTCGATCCCCTATATAGATCCTGACGAGAAGACGCAAAGATGCATCGTCTTATCATCTGTTCTGCCTTTTGCATCTTCCTTGAAGGTTATAGCAGACGAAGACGGAAGACATTGATCTAGTTCTCTTTTTCTCTATCCTCTTTCTAAAGATAGATAAGCAAGGTTTTTCTCACTACTGGCAAGAAGCTCTTTCTAGTGGAAGAGGCTCTCGGCAACCCTGAACTACTAAAACCTGGCTCCCTTGCTGATTGAATCGATCTATTCAAGAAAGGTCTGTCTCTTCATTGGTCTTGCTGGTGAATACCAACCTGTTGCTGATCAAATCTTGTACTTGTGAACAGCTGAGACTAACTTAGGCATACATATACAGAAGAATAGCTACTGAAGCAAGAGAGAGCTCAAAGAAAAGGTAAGGCTCTTACTTACGCAATTTCTGAAAAAAAGAGAATTTCTTTCTTGTTATACAAAGTTCCTTCTTTTCTAATGGCATTGCCCACCTCCATCCTCCATTGCGAGTTCACTTGGCATAGTAGCGAGCCATTCGAAGCAATACGTTGCATTTCTAGGACTTTTGGCTTGCTTTGTTTGTGGCAAGGGAAGTCATCTTCATTAGCCTGGTAAAATGTAAGGGCAGGAGACAACCTGACAACAGAGCGGCGGATGAACTTCACACCGAAGGAAGAGTGTTGTTCCGAGTAGAAGAAGGCAAAGAGCATCTTTTTAGATATCCTAAATTAGCTGGCTTTCTCTACTTTAACACTTCGTTCACTGGGTGTAAGACATGCCACCTTAATGTTAGAAGGATTTGAACTATTACTGAACCGAGACGAAAGCAACATGAGTATGCTACTTCCTGCATTCTAATGCTTTGTCATGTTCCTACTCGCGAGAATGGCCCTCACTTAGCCTTTCTCTAGCTGTATCATAATAATAAGGTATGCTTGTGTTCGGGCTTTCGAGGTGAGATGAAAATCTACCCTTTCTTTCTGACTGACTATACGATGGACGGTGGAATCTCTATTTAGGAAGAGCAGACCCTTTCCTCGTAAAGAACCTAAAATGCTTTGAGCCCCTGCGGATGTCGCTGATCGTGAACTCCTTTCTTTTGCTGTCGATCCGCAAGTACTACGGGCACTTAAGCAAGTACTATCGGTTTCACCGTATCCTCTTTATAAGAGAAAGACGGCAAAACAATGCTCACACACGCATTTCATGCTTCAAGAACCAAGAAAGACTCAAACAAACTCGCTCTCGCTTAATCCGCATATCTGGAACTCTTTGATTTGAACTACTCCGAATCCGGCGATGAACTCACATTTCGCCCCCTGGGGGGACTCTTGCTTCTGTCTTCCTCTTTCGAAATACGCTACTCCATGAGCCCCGTAAGGGAAGGACATTAGTCGAGTAAAACAATAAGCAAGGGAGCCAGGTTCAGTGTCAGTAGGACTAGCCTTTCTTTCCTTATTTACAGAGAAATGTCATTTTCAACTAGATCAACGATTGGAAGATCGGATATGCCCCATCGCCTTAGTCGACTTGTTCCTGAGATGAGAAAGCTTGACTCGCTTATCAGAGCTTGGAAACAGACTACGCACTTAGAAGCCCTACTCCATTGTGGTTGCTTGCCTTCTAGTGATTCTTTTGGTATTGTATTCCCTGTTACACCCCTACTTTATCCGTGGGCGAGGGCTAGGGCTCTAGCTGCTCTGATGAACCACCTAGATGGACGGAGGCTAGCTGGCCAGGTATGAGATCTACCGGTTGAGCTAGTACATCGCTACGTACCCTCTCTTCCGTTCTGTCTGATAGTCAGTCTTCTTCTGGCTTCAGTCAGTATGGTTGCTTCCTTGGTTCAGCCTCTCTTTTTAAGCTATACCCGGTTCTTGCCTTTCCGAGCTAGTTGGAAGCTATGCATCGTGAACTGCAGCGTTCATTGAACCCTTTCTTGCTTGAAACCCTTCTTTCTATTCTCTAATCTCGTATGGCAGCTTTCAGTCCCATCTTCAGTTTCGGGACATTGTTGATCAACCCTCTTTGTTGAAGTTCCTCCCTTAACAAATGAAGAATAAGGTAGTTTACTGCTTTCACAGAGATATCCTAAATACAGAGATATCCTAGTATGTTGTAGTAAATAATCACAAAAAATGGTCCTTGGATGATAGGTCAGAAAAGGGGACGACGCGGAGTGAGAAATGAAATCAGAGAAGGGGAAAACTCTGGGCATTCACTAAAGGGAGAGTCAGGGTGATGAGCTCCCTTAATGAAGAGCTCGTTATCACCAGTGAACAAGGATGAGGTCAACCCTTCAGTCAGTAGGCTAGTCTGTATCTGCAACAAGCACAAGCGAGGCAAGGGAAGATAGTTGCGAGAGCTTAGATCCTGATAAAGATATCGAAGCAGCGGACATGAAATGATCCATAGTTTCGAAGAAGACATGGCTTCGTGAGGTGGACAAGGGCCAACACCAACCCAAGCGGTAAGACAATATCTAGACTCCTCTGTTCATCCAACTCGAAATATCGTAAGTAAGAGAAGAAGAATACTAAGTAAGAGCCTTCAAAGGCTTACTCTGAAATGGGTTCAAGCATCGATCTCAGGACTGGGATTGATTCCAAGAGCGGGAAATGCTGA